CAAATAAAGCCTGGGGATTGGCATTCCATTGCTGTCATTTTATATGTATATGGTTACAATTATTTACGTTCCCAATGTGCCTATGATGTAGCACCGGGCGGACTGTTAGCTAGTGTGTATCATCTTACGAGAATAGCTTATGGTATAGATCAACCAGAAGAGGTATGTATAAAAGTATTTGCCCCAAGGTGGAATCCTAGAATTACGTCTGTTTTCTGGGTTTGGAAAAGTGCGGATTTTCAAGAAAGGGAATCTTATGATATGTTGGGAATCTTTTATGATAATCATCCACGTCTGAAACGTATCTTAATGCCCGAAAGTTGGATAGGATGGCCCTTACGTAAGGATTATATTGCCCCGAATTTTTATGAAATACAGGATGCTCATTAAATATAAATAATAAAATTAAATATAAATAATAAAATAAGAAACTAATTTTCACTTCTACAACTCCAGGTATTCAAATAATGTTTGTACGTTCTCTTATAGACCAAAGAGCGTAATGGAAGTCTCATTCGCATTCTATTCTAAATGGGCTAAATAAAACGAAATAAAATATAAATCAAATACAAATAAATAATACAAAATAAATAGAATAAAAAAAAATGGTTTCTATTCAAATAAATAAATATATAAAAATAGAAACAATAAAAAATAGAAATAAAAAGGATAAATAAAAAAAAAACAAGACAATTAAAAAAATACAATTAGTATTAGGATGACCTAAAAGAGTTTCGCATCATGAACTATGTACCACGCACAAAACTTAAATGAGTTCGACAAAGTCACATAGGAGGAAATGAAGAAATAGAATATGAAAAGAAAAGACAACGAAATGAGAGGAGGGCTTGGATTTTATTTGTACTGTATCTGAAATGAATCTTGGTTATTCCCACCTTTCAACTCCGCGAGACTATACCTTTGAGTCTTTCAACCAATTAATTTAACCTTTCTATTTTAATATGTATGAAGTATTAAATATCTAAAGTATTAACATTGTTTTTGAACGGTAAGAGACACCGTATGAACAAATAAAAAAGAAAAGGAAGTCAAATCTAATTTTTTTTTTATTTTACAGATTTTATAGACATACTCTTTACTCATCTATTCTATAATTCTAGAAAGGGTATATTCTCAGACACCTAGATAGATAAGTATCTATCATGATATAGACTAGTAATGAATATGTATGTTGACCCATATCAATTCATTTGTAAAACGGATACTCATACAAATAAATCATGTGCCAGGAACCAGATTTGAACTGGTGACACGAGGATTTTCAGTCCTCTGCTCTACCAGCTGAGCTATCCCGACCATTATCCGTGCATCGTCCTTATTTTAATAGATAACTTGAGTTTATGTCAATTAAAAAGACAAAAAAAGTCTTACAAAGCTTTATCCAGACCCTGTGATTTCTTGGATCTTCAAAAAGAAAACTTTATAAGTTTTAATACAGTACAAGAAATGATATGTATTGTTAATCATTCAAATTGGAAGTGTGAATACCTTCCTCAAAGATGTTCATTTGTACGCGTATCATATATATCACAAATATTGTAATAAGAAAAAAAAAAATTTCCACAATCAGATCCATTTGTAAAAGAGTAGAATGATTGAAAAACATAACGAATTTTAAACCGCTAACGAAACGAAAAGAGCGGATCGGATAAATAATTGGGGAATCAAACGGGCCTTTTTGGGGATAGAGGGACTCGAACCCTCACGATTTCTAAAGTCGACGGATTTTCCTCTTCCTATAAATTTCATTCTTGTCGGTATTGACGTGTGGAATGGGACTATATCTTTATTCTCGTACGATAAATTTTATTAATAAATATTCGATTCTTTCTTCAATTTGGATCGATTCACAACAACTCTTTCGATTTTTATTTATTATTTATAGAAATATAAATAAATAAAGATTCGGGTCGTCATTAATCATTTGAGATAGGATTTCAGTACATATACGTATGTATATAGGTTTATCCTTTCTGTAGTTTTGATATAAGGATTACGTTAATGTAATAACGTAAAGAAGTCAACCCCACTTGTTAGAACAGCTTCCATTGAGTCTCTGCACCTATCCTTTTTTATTCTCGCTTTCTTCTGAACCCTTATTTGTTTTCGTAAAATAGGATTTGGCTCAGGATTGCCCATTTTTAATTCCAGGGTTTCTCTGAATTTGAAAGTTATCACTTGGTAAGTTTCCATACCAAGGCTCAATCCAATTAAGTCCGTAGCGTCTACCAATTTCGCCATATCCCCCATTTTTGTTTTGTTGTTTTAAGATTAGGATCTCATTATGATGTCCTTCCTCGCTTTTTTCCTTTTTCTTTCATTTATGCCGGAATCTTTGAATTTATTAGATACCAATTCCTATATCGAAAAGTGTTTACTCCTATTTTTTTATTGTTTATCTCATTTCATCTCTATCGAAGATCCAGAGTTGATCCAATCAGAAATGATTCTATCATTTCTGTATCCGCAATTCAATATA